TTGGGAGAAAGAATAGGAAAGGTGATTTCACTATATTTCTGACCGGGAACAGGGCCTACCACAAGAATATTTTTTTTTGTGGGACGATAGCTTTGAAAAGAGAGATTACCTAGCTTTTCTTTAATCTCAGGCGAGATACGATCGGGGGGGGCCAATTCAAAACCCTCTGGTAAAATAAGAACAGCCCCCACATTCAAAGCCCCCTTTTTACCATTAGCAAGAACTTGTTTCACTTGCATATCATACGGAATTCGAACAACTGCTTCAAATACAGTATCGGGAAGTACCGTTTGTGGAACTTCAATATCCACGGGCTTATTAGCCAAATGGCAATTGGCACATACAATACGACCAGTTGCTTCTCGGGGATTTTCATAACCCTGCTGTGCAAAAATGGGATATGCATTTGAAATGGGTGCTCGAGTTATTATATATACCATGAGCGATACGGAAATAGATCTAGTAATCTCTTCCTTTATCCAAGAAAAGGCATTTCTAGTTTGCATGGTCCAATCATTGATCCTTAAAATTTTTCTACAATAAAATTTGGTAGGTTGCTGGCAGAGTTCCCTATCCTATCCATGATTCTGCTATTTACTGAAATAAATTTCCTGGAATATGGGAAGAATCCCTTGGCTTGAAATAACAAACTTTCAAACATTCATTGAATGATAAATCACTACAAGTGAAGGAGATACGCGATTTAAATAACGGAAAATCCAATATTTTAAAATTGTATCTAAAATGACTGGAAAAGTGGAAACAAGACCAGATATAATTTGATCATTCTGAGCAAATCCAAAATCCTTATAGACGGAACCAATCATTAGTTCCCAACCATGGGTCGAATGGAATCCTATACATAAATCAGTTAATAAAAGAATGGAAAAAGCTTTTAGTGTGTCACTTAAATTATATAGGAATTCTTGAACCCGCGAGTTAAGAATAATAAGTTCTTGATTACCTAGACTGGAATAACCACTTAGAATAACGAAACAGATTATGTTTGTCGAGAAGTGTAAAATCGCATGGATACGATCCTCGTTGTGCGCCTTGATCAATTGGATGGTTTCTTTGTATATTTCGATACGAAGATTTTGTAGACGTGTTTCCGGGTATTCCTTTAGCATTTCATCCAAGAGGAACAGTTCTTTGAATTCTATGAATTTTTTTAGAATATTCTTTTCTTGAATATCATTCAAGAAGATTTCTGATTGCCTAGTATTCCACCAATTAGTAACCCAAGATTTCAGACATCTCTTAAATGTGAAAGAGATGCACCAGGGCAAAAAGACTATAGGTGTAAAATATAGAAAGGGAATGAATGCTTTCTTTTTTGCCATTTTTCGTCTTTATTTAATGAACTCAGCTTCATCTCATTCGTCAACTCTATAGGATGATAATAATGTTTGTATCAAGCATAAGTTCTATTACAAGTCCTAGAGCCTATTTATTTATATATATATATAAATATATATATAATCTATTCCCGCGGCTTTTTCTTTTCAATTCGGGAGTTAGTCTTTTAATTTATAAAGAATACAGAAATAGACTAAAAAATTGAAAGAATCCACTGCCAATTTTTGAATGAAGAAAAAAATATTGTTTAAAAGGATATCAATTGCCAAGATTCGAAGCAATTACCCCTTTTTTTGATGAATACATGAAGGAACACTTCGCGTAATGAATATTAGTCCGATTTCGAAACCAAAGAAGGCCTCTTCTATCAAGACAAAATAGAAAAATTTCGAAAAATCAAATATCTTTTCCCTAAGGAAGCATTCATTTTTCAGTTCATTTCTTTTTTTTTACCAAAGTACTTCAATTGGTACACGCAAGAAACAGGCCAATTCCCCAGCTTTATCTACAATTTGTTGTGTAGTCAAATTCTCGTCAATACGAGTCAAGGGAATGAATCCCTGTCCTCGGATTTCCATAGAAATGATACAACGAGGATAAATACCCTCTTTACTCATTTTGATGGACTGAACATCGTTCATAAGGAATCGGAGAAAAATACGACGATTTTTTCCAGGAAATCCCCAACGAAAAATACACACTATTCCCTCTTTTTTATCGAATCGATCATAACCACCACCCACATTCCACCAAATTGTACACCACAAATAAGAACTAATAAAGAGACCCGCGATTCCATAGAAAGACATCACCATCCCCTGTGGAAAAAAAAGAATTTGCTGAGACGGAAATAAAGATAACAAATCCCTACCAAGATAACTGGAAGTTCCAACCAACAAGAAACCTAATGAACCTAAAAAAAGGATAAAGGCCCAGCAGAAATTACTTGTTTTTCGAGACCCCGCTTTAAGTTCTATCAATAGATGTTCTGATCGCCAATCCATATTAGATCTAGTTTTGTTTTATTAGAATTGGGAAAATAGATAACCCAAGCAAATGAATTTTACTTGACTTTTCTTTGTTTCCGAAGTAACTCTCATCAACTAGCACTATTTTGATGTAAACCTTTAACAGTAATTCATCGAATTGTTTCCAGATCTAAATATATATCTGATTTGTGCCTACTGTCCGTATCTAAAAAATCTTGTTCCTTTGAACATGAAGAAATAAAGAAGCCATTGCAATTGCCGGAAATACTAGGCCCACTAAAGGCACAAAAAAGGAAGGTAAGTTTATCATAGAATGAGTACCTCGATTTAATATTTGTACCTGTTATATATATTTATATAAATCTCATATCATATATATTCTTTTTTTTTCTTATATTGTTTTATAAAGATAGTCTCTAATCACTAGAATTCAAATATACTTATACTAAGTATATTTGATCAATTATACTAAGTATAGCTAAGTTAATATATAGAATATATATGTTCTATAGTATATATTCAGTCTATATAATGAGTATAAATGAGTATATTGAGTATGAGTATAAAATAGAATAAATAAGAAATAAATTAGTAAAAATCAAAAAGAAATTAATAAAAATCAAAAAGAAATATATATAATAAGGAGTGTAGAACATAGAACTCAAATAATGGATAGATTTCGCCTTCTATTTCTCCAAGAAACATATGTATGATAATACACCTTTAAATTTCTTTTATTTGTTTGGAATTTTTAAAATGAAAAAAAAAAGAATAAAAAAATATTTTAATTTTAGGCTCCGCTAGATTTTTCATTTTGAGTCAAAGGCAAGAAAGCATGGAGCTGAAATAACTCACTTAAAACCCCCTTTAAAGTATTACGCGGTACGATTGAATCAAATAAGCCCTTATGGAATAAATATTCAGCTGCTTGTGAACCTTCGGGTACTGTCTTATTCAACGTTTGTTCAATTACTCTTTTACCCGCAAATGCAATGTAAGCATTGGGTTCGGCAATAATGATATCCCCCAACATGCCAAAACTAGCTGTCACCCCCCCAGTAGTAGGAGATGTAAGGATGGATACATAGAATAACCTTTTATTTGTTTGATAATCATATAAAGCAGAAGATATTTTAGCCATTTGCATCAAGCTCAGACTTCCTTCTTGCATACGTGCTCCTCCGGACGCACATACTAGAATAAGAGGTAAAAGTTGATTGGCAGCATATTCGACCAAACGGGTAATTTTCTCACCTACTACGGATCCCATACTACCCCCCATAAACTGAAAATCCATGATCCCAATAGCTACAGGAATACCGTTTAGTTGACCTGTGCCTGTTTGAATAGCCTCAGTTAATCCTGTCTTTCTTTGATAAGAATCCATACGATCTTTATAAGGTTCCTCTTCCGAATGAAATTCAATTGGATCCAGAGAGACCATGTCTTCATCCATAGGATTCCAAGTACCTGGATCAATCGAGAGTTCGATTCTATCTGAACTGCTCATTTTCAAATGATATCCACAATGTTCACAAATATTCATTTTTGATTTAAAAAATTTCTTATAATTTAATCCATAACAATTTTCGCATTCAATCCATAAATGCTTGTATTTTTGAGTTTCATCGAGATCATTAGAACTCTCTCTTCTAGTTAAATCATTATCATTTATATCATTCGTGAAAGTTATTATACTAGAACTATCGCTTTCATTACTATTTCTGACCTTACCACAAATATAACTATAAAAGTAACTGTCATTATATTTATCATTCTCACCTAAAATGTGACTACCAATACAGATTTGAGAACGAAGATAACTCTCAATGCAACTATGAATGTCATTATTCCAACTAGATTTAATATCATACACGTAATGATCATCATGTCTCTTAAAGACATTATTAAGATAGCTAGAATTCTTATAACTATAAAAAAGACTTTCTGGTTCACTTAGAAAAGAATGATCATTGTCAATCTCCAAAATTTGATTTTCAATATCAAAATATATGGAATAACTGTTCCTCTTGCTATTGTTATCCCTAACTAAAATGATTTTATCAGATAGGAAATTCTGGATGTTCCTGACACCGACTAAATAATCAACATTACTGTAACTAGAATTGTCACTATCATTCCAGCTAGGAAAGTTTTTTTCCATATCACTAAAAATTGGGTCTTCACTTACACTGGTATTTTCAATAGGACCAAAACTATCCATTGATTTTCTTAACCCACACCCGTATTCTAACTGCCTATTAAACAACATAGAATTGAACCACCATTTTTCCATAGAGTTATGTTCCTCTATTAACAAAAAAATACAATAGATGAATAGTCATTCGATGAAAAATTATTCAAATACTTTTAATATTCTATCTCATTTATTTACTATCAAAAAAGGATATAATAAATCCAATCACTAGAATTGGTAACTGATAATAAAAACGAGCGAGTGAGTAAAAAAAAAAAGTTTCTTTTTCGTGCGAACCTGGAGTATTATTTCACTATATATATATATATTTCTCCAATTATATATTTCTACAATCTCTATCCATTTTCTTTTTTCATTTTGAAGACCGATAAAATCCATTTTTGTGTCTATCCAAAATATCATTTTATGTTAACAATAAAAAATAGAAAATTGGGTATGGAGAGCGGGAGGGGGGATAAAAAAGAAAAGAGTTCTATAAATCTATATACAAGTCATCCACACCCTCCTTTTTTTTTCATTAATTAACTTTCGTTTGTTGAGTAGGGGAAAGTTCCAAAGAAACACCGGTCCTTTTTGAAATATCCTGAACAGTTCCTGTAGGTTGAGCGCCCTGTTCAAGGAAATATAGAATAACAGGAATATTTAAATAGGTTTGATTCTTTATTGGATCATAAAAACCCACTTTACGAAGATCTCTTCCCCCTCTTCGGGATCGAACATCAATTGGAACGATTCGATAAACGGCTCATTGGGATAGATATAGATGAATAATACACCCCCCCCATAGAAACGTATAAGAAGTTTTCTCCTCGTACGGCTCGAGAAAATTCAATATGTATATGTATAAAATATGTCAAATAGATCAATAAAATCATGAAATAAATTATACTGTGATTTAAGTTTTTTTTTTTCTTATTCTTTTTTTTTTTCTTTATAAAAAAAAAACTCCTCGTATTCGCAACCTCATAACTCAAATTGGATAACTCTCAAAGGAAAACAAAACCTTAGGTATTTCATTTATTGAGCGGTCTCTACCCCCTTTTATTGCCCGTCTTATTTAGAATCCATTTTTTTTCTTCATTCTAATAGAATAGAATGGTTATTCTAATTTTAATGGAATTTTTGAGACAATTTTAAATGGTATTTACTTGTTACAGGATCTTTTAGCTTTTCCTTGAATCATTGGGTTTAGGCATTACTTCGGGGATCTTTAATCGTTTCAAAAATGGCAGCAACATACCATTTCTTTTTATTTCTCTCAACGAATCATACAAATAGAAGGTTTATTCCTTCGGATACACTTTTGATCGAAAAAGTTTTACCAATTCCAACAAATTTGACTTTTTTAACCTTGATTAAATTGGATCCTTTCGATTTCTTTATCAAAAATATACTTACGAAGTTGTTCTAACTTATTCATTTTTACTAACCTTAGATACTTGCCCTTGAGAAATGAATCAACTCGAGCTCCATCGTGTACTATTTCCATCATCAACCCCTCTCCCGTCCCCTAAACAATGAGTTCTAGTGGAACAGAACAAACGATGTCGAGCCAAGAGCACTTCCATTTCTATATATTTCTATATATTTATATATACATACTAGAAAAAGATAGCGGATGTAAGAATCCACAGCTAATCTAATCATGTCTTTCAAGTCGCACGTTGCTTTTTACCACATCGTTTCAAACGAAGTTTTACCATAACATTCCTTTAGTTTGGATCCGGTATGTAATTGATTCAATTATGAAATCGTGAATAGTCATTGATTCAATCGATACATAATAATCTATCCTTTTTACTTCTAGGTTTTCTTTCTATATATGAATTGAAAATTTCGAAATCTAAAGAAGTAAAAAATAACTCAAATTAACTCGATATTTTATGAAAAATGGATTCAAATCAATATATATAAATAAAATATAAAAGAAATATATCTATATGAACTATGAACTAAAATTTCTTTTTTTTTTTCTTTTAGAATTTCAAATTATCCACAGTGATTACAAAAAAAGGAAAAAAATATAGTTTGAAGATGTCGATTCAAAAGCGACTCTATTTAGATTAGAGACGAATGATTAATAAAAAGGGGGTCATTTTTATATCCTGAGATACAATTTTGATTCAAATAGGATATACATCAGGAATGGATATCCTCTGGGACGGAAGGATTCGAACCTCCGAATAGCGGGACCAAAACCCGTTGCCTTACCGCTTGGCCACGCCCCATTTTTGATTCGACATTCAATTAATTTAATAAACACTATTATTGATATTGGTTATTCGTCAACTCTACCCCCCCACTCCCAATCCATAGAATAAATTGTTGCTAGGAGTTTTATATGCGTAGATATAGAATAAGACTGAAATTCTTGATCATTACATAGAATTCAATTAAGATATTGTATGAAAGTATTATTTCTTCTTTTTTTTGTCAGACTGGAAAGATTTTTAACTAGATAAATTCAAATCAAATAAGGATTTTGGAGGGTCTGATTGTATTTGATATTTTTTTTTTAAATAAATTGTATTATATATTATTCTATTTAATATATTCTAATAATATATTAAATAGAATATTAGAATCTAACTATATATATTAATAGATATATTAATTATGTATTATGTATATAAATAAAATTCTATTAATTATGTATATAAAATTATTAATATAGTCTAAAAAAAATTATATATATACAATAATATACAATAAAGATTGTAATAAAAAAAAAACAGTAAATTTTCTTAAGGAACAAAATGTTTGTTATGCTTAATATCTTTAGTTTGGTCTGTATTTGTATTCACTCCGCCCTTTATTCAAGTAGTTTTTTCTTGGCGAAATTACCTGAAGCCTATGCTTTTTTGAATCCAATTGTGGATGTTATGCCAGTAATACCTGTACTCTTTTTTCTTTTAGCTTTTGTTTGGCAAGCTGCTGTAAGTTTTCGATGAGATCTTGCATTTGAATAAATGTCCGAAAAAAAATTAGGAATTTATTCGAAAACAAAAATTGGAAAAAAAGATCAGATAAGTCTTACAGTGTGAATCCTCGATTCAAATATGGAAATTCTTGTATATACAAGAGAAGTCTGGACCATCTCATTTTTTCCTCATTTCATTCTTACGCTTTTTTTTTTTCACTGAGAAATCCTTCTATTATTAGATTTGAGTCCACCACCAGTACTTGGGTTGTGGATATGAAAGAGAAAATCTTTTGTAATACAAATATTTTATTAATAGTAATAAAGGACTCGGCTCTTACTACAAAGAAATTTCCGAATTTTGTTAGATTTCCTTGAAATCACTTTATTTCTGAGAAATTTTGTAACAAAAGAAACAAAATGTGTTAGATAAGAGAATCTATTCTCTTTCTCTGTCTTTTTTTTTTTTTATTATCTTGGAGATTTTGTAATGCTTACTCTAAAACTATTTGTTTACACAGTAGTTATATTCTTTGTTTCTCTTTTCATCTTCGGATTCCTATCTAACGATCCAGGACGTAATCCAGGACGTGAAGAATAAAAAAAAAATATATTTCTAGTTTTCTATGTTTTCCTTTCTTGTACTAGATTTTACAAAAAAATTTTAGGATTGTATCTATTTTACATCTTTACTTTAACAGGTAAATAAAAAAAAACAAGGAAAACAAACAAAGGAAGCTATATAAGTTCAAAAAAAAAAATACCCAATCATCGACGGAAAGAGAGGGATTCGAACCCTCGGTACAAAAATTCGTACAACGGATTAGCAATCCGACGCTTTAGTCCACTCAGCCATCTCTCCCCAAACATAATATATTTAAATAAATGTATTATGTTTATGTTACATTGCATAAACAAACAGAACAAAAAGTAGGGCTTGAAAAACGACTTTTTTTTTATATCTTATCTCTTTTTCTATTTGATTCTTTCTATTTCTAATGGTCATTTCATTATTATAATTATAGAACATTACATATATATTATTAATATTCTATATTATTACTAATATTCTATTCATTTATATATTCATTTATATATATATATATAAATGAATATATATATCTCCTATTTCTATTTATTCCCATTCCTTTTTTTTTAGTTTTGATACAGCCCCATGAATCCTGGATAACAATGATTTATATTAGTGTCTATTTGATTTGACAAAATCAAAAACTTAGATTCGCCCCTTTTTTTTAATTGATAATGGATCAGGGGTCGGCCCCCTTACGAAACATGTCAACACTCTTAATTAGTATAAACGTATGTTTCTTTTTATTTTATTACGACAGATTCCTAGGTTTGACAAAAAGTCCATTTATATGCAATAATAGCATTGTAGCAGCGGGTATAGTTTAGTGGTAAAAGTGCGATTCGTTCTAAGGACCCCTTAAAAGTTAAGGGATCCCTCGTTTGATTCATATCCCGATCAAAAACTTTATTTCTTACTGAAAGGAGTTGAATCCTTTATTCCTTTCAACGAACAATTCGAGGAATAATATAAATTATCGTAATTTGTATCCAAGAAGAATCAATTCTAAATTGAAAAAATTGAATTCTAAAATTATGAAACATAAGTTTTTTGTTAATTGTATCAAAAATCACAATTTTTTTTGAGTATGAGTAAAGGATCCATGGGAAAAGTTATAGAAAGTTTTTTTTTCTAATCGTAACTAAATCTTCCATTTTTTGTATAGGAGATATTGAAGCAAAATAGCGATTAAACGATTGCTTTAGTTTACTAGAGACATCGACATTTTTTTTAGCTCGATGGAAAAATTCTTTTCCTAAAGATTCTCTCAAATAGAAATAGAGAACGAAGTAACTAGAAAAAACGGATTGTAAAAATACTCCTCTTCTATCTACTATAGGGATCATCTAAAAAGCAAGGTGTTTTAAATGTATTTATACGGAAAGGCTGACATAGATGTTATGGGTTAATCTTTTTTTCACGTCTTTCATTTCTGAATTTATTCCGTAAAGGAGCCGAATGAAACAAAAGTTTCACGTTCGGTTTTGAATTAGAGACGTTAAAAATGATGAATAAACGTCGACTATAACCCCTAGCCTTCCAAGCTAACGATGCGGGTTCGATTCCCGCTACCCGCTCTTTTTTCCTATCTCTATATTCCACTCGAATCATTCTTTTTCAGAATGAATACAAATTATTTAATCCATTTTTAAAATTATTCATTTGAATTTCTGTATTTTGTTTTAGTGATTTTATTAATATTTAATTCAATTTGAATTTGATTATTAATATATTCTTATTTTAATAATATATTCTTATTTTAATCTAATATATTCTAGAATTCTATATATATATTAATAGATATATATATTTTCTATGGATTATTAGAATATTATATAGAAAAAATTATATCTATTATTATATAGATATATAATTATTATATAGAGAATTATATTATGATATAGTAGAATTCGTCTTTTTAACTA